TATAGAAACGAATCGTTGATCCAAGACCAGGATTTTTGGAGGACTCTACCGACCAGAAAAAAATCTGTAATTCTCAGCAAGGTTGTTTCTTTTTTTCTCCAAATCCAAAAATTCCTCTTATTTTATGTACAGGTTGTCAATTCAGCATTGGGTAAAAAAAGGACAGGGGTGCCCCCTTTCCAGTAAATGGTTCAAACCCTTTATATCGATATGAGTGTTCTATATCGGAATCGGATAAATTGCAACTATTTATTTTGAAAGCATCACTATACTAAACTAATATAGTGGTAGAAAGAATACCAATGTTGCGCCTGGACTTCAAACAATTGAGTTTTAACCATCTTAAGGATCCCACATTATTGGTTGATAGAGAATCAAAGTCGATTTCCCAATGAGTCACGAAATGCTATGGTTCGTACATATGATTTACGAATTAATTCAGAAGTAATTCGCCAGATAGTACACCTTTATTTTCAAGTTCTAAAGAAAAAAAAAAGTGCAGCTGGTTGAATCCAGCCTTGTATTGAAATAAACAACTCGCACACACTCCCTTTCCAAAAAAGATCAATACGCCAAGTACTAGACTGAGATTTATTGGATTTGTTGCTAAAATATCGGTATTAAATCCGAAACTCCCGGCGGATGACCAGTGACCCAAGGAAACGAAAGAATCGGTTACATTTTTCATATGATCTCCTCTTATAGATAGTACTACTTGACCAGAGCTTATAGTACTTTGCCCCCCATTTTTTTTTGTTTATTTGATTTTTTTATTGACTTATTTCGATTTCATTTATCAGTATTCAATATAGAATATAGGAATTCTGGAAATTCCTATTTCTTTCTTATTTCAATTCAAGTTCCCAACCCAATAAGAAAATACTGAATTTGCTTAGTATTAGGTCCCAGGCCTTATGTCCATTGCGAAATGCCTCATTTGTAGCAGCACTTCCTAAAAACAAAAAAAGGATTTTCCTTTGGACTAAGAAGGGGAGAAGGCGAGTGAATCCGCTAATTGAATTCCTCATCCTCAAATAAGTCCTTCCCGGAGTATTGTCTCAACGAATAATTGAGAGGTATGAATTGTAGGAGTTCAATTTTGATAAAATTCGAAAAAGCAAGCGACAAGACCCAAGACTGAGATAAAAAAAAAAAGAAAAGAATTTCCCATTTCTATTTCGAGGATGAAACTAAACAAAAGGATTTGCAAATAAAAGTGCTAATGCCACGACCAGTCCATAAATTGTTAAAGCTTCCATAAAAGCCAGGCTGAGCAATAAAGTACCTCGTATTTTACCCTCTGCTTCGGGTTGTCTCGCGATACCTTCGACGGCTTGTCCCGCAGCAGTACCTTGACCAACTCCAGGTCCAATAGAAGCCAGCCCTACGGCCAATCCAGCAGCAATAACGGAAGCGGCAGCAATCAGTGGATTCATGGTAAGTTCCTTGCAAAAAAGAAAGAAATGGTTAATGATACAATAAACCATTGAATTATGACTTATTCTTCCTTCCACTCCTAAAGTAAGATCGAGCCGGTCGAAATAACTAAGACCTATGAGTGAAAATTCAAGTAATGAGAATATGGAATCGTCAGAACAACTTGGATATCTCATTTTTCATTCCTATCCGTGGAGTTTTTTTATCAATTCATAGGGTTCTGGGTCTTCCATTTCTTTATTCCGAAAGCCCTCTTTCATTTCTTCATCCTTTCTCTTTAATTCGATATGCCTGCTTTCGTCTGTTTATTCATTCGGCCCAAACGAAAAAGAGGGACTTTCTATTCTATTGGAATCCCCATCGAAATTCATGGTATGGTGTGGGGAAGGACAAAAGAGATATAGGTCGTTCATATAGATAACTAGTCACTATCTACTATCCCATATACACGTGTTTCTTCCATAACGTAAACCAAAGATTTCGATCTTCTATTCCACGGGCCACGAGATTTTATCCTTTTTCTAAAGATAGATAAGAGTTGGTTTATAGCCATTCCATATACTTAGTTCGACCCCCTAACCTATTTTTATGAAGTTCATATTCGTTTACTTTTCTTTATCATTATCCCGCATGACTACAAAGAGAAAAGAGACAAATTCATTTGTATGAATCATTCCCTAGAATAGAAAGATTTGATATCTAATTGCACGCAATTCATTTGAATTTTGACCAATCGTTGAAACTCAAAGGAAGTGGGACTGTAAAACCGCGTTTTTTGTTTAATAGAATAGCATGCCGGGACTAGATAAGATAAGACTTCTTAATACAAAATACAAATAATAAATCGTCATAGTGTGATTGACTGAACAAATCAAAATAGAATATTCATTGGAAGGGATATGACAGAAATCGGTCAAAAAAAAGGGAATCCTAGGAAAAAACTCTTTGAGATCCCTTTCCCTTTTTTACTATTTTGACTATATCAATAATAATAAATAATCTTTTTGCCTTTTTTGACTACTATTCTAGATCGTATATACTCTATTCTATTTGTATATATTATCCGTACATTGCATTGCGATAACGTAAAAAAAAAAAAGCAAAGCTAGTCAATGATGACCCTCCATGGATTCTCCTATATAAGCCGCGGCTAAAGTTGCAAAAATAAGAGCTTGAATACCACTTGTAAATAATCCAAGGAACATGACAGGTATAGGAACCACTGAAGGTACTAAAGAAACAAGAACAACAACTACCAATTCATCGGCCAATATATTCCCAAAAAGTCGAAAACTCAGCGATAAGGGTTTTGTGAAATCTTCTAGGATGTTAATAGGTAAAAGGATTGGAGTGGGTTGAATGTATTTAGCAAAATAACCCAATCCCTTTTTTGTAAGACCCGCATAGAAGTATGCCACTGACGTAGGTAAAGCTAAAGCAACCGTAGTATTTATATCATTGGTGGGCGCGGCTAACTCCCCATGAGGTAATTGTATGATTTTCCAAGGTAAAAGAGCCCCCGACCAGTTAGAAACAAAAATAAATAAGAACATAGTTCCAATAAAGGGAACCCAAGGACCATATTCTTCTCCAATTTGGGTTTTACTCAAGTCTCGAACGAATTCAAGGACATATTCGAAGAAATTCTGACCGTCGGTAGGAATGGTTTGCGGATTTCGAACGGCTATAGTGGCGGAACTTAGTAAGATAGCCATTACGAACCAAGAAGTGATAAGTACTTGGGCATGTACTTGGAAACCCCCTATTTGCCAATAAAAATGCTGGCCTACTTCGACACCGGATATATCATATAGCCCTTTTAGTGTGTTGACGGAAGATGGTAGAAGATTCATATTGACCTCTTACAGAAATAGAACTTAAAAAGCCATTATTTTGATTCAACCATCTCTTTCTCGACTCACCCACTTATATATTTCGGAGACCCAGTAATTACAGACTATTCCCGGCGCTTTTTTTCTCTTTTGTTATATTCAGAAATTGTAACCAATTCGATAAATCCATGGAGTTCCTGAAGTAATTGACTTATCTTATTATTAATCAACAATTTCTTATATAGCTAGAACGGCCCTCACAAATTGCAGATATGAGTTTTTTAAGAATGAATCGGATTGACGCCCTAGCGTCATCATTGGCGGGAATCGAAAGATCTGCGAGATCCGGGTCACAATTTGTATCGATTAAACAAATTGTTGGAATTCCCAAAGTGATACATTCTCGAAGAGCGGTATATTCTTCGTGCTGATCAAGGATAATTACAATATCAGGCACCCCCGTCATATATTTGATGCCACCCAGATATCTTTGCAAGTGAGATAATTGTCTCTTCAACATTGCTGCATCTCTTTTAGGAAGACGGTTGAATCTTCCCCTCTTTTGTTCCGCTCTCAGGTCCCTGAACTTTTGAAGTCTCGTTTTCGTAGTGGACCAATTCGTTGACATACCACCGAGCCATTTTTTATTAACATAATGACATCGCGCCCTTATTGCAGCCGATGCTACTAAATCAGTTGCTATGATTTTGGTACCAACTAGTAAGAATTGTTTTCTCCTACTTGATGCATCAAAAAGTAAATCACAAGCTTCTGATAAAAAACGAGCAGTTCTCGTAAGATTGGTAATATGCCTACCCTTACGTTTTGTCAATATGTAAGGTGCCATTCTAGGATTCCATTTCTTAGTACCATGACCAAAATGCACTCCTGCTTTGATCATCTCTTCTAATTGGATGTTCCAATATCTTCTTGTCATTTCTCCCCACACTTTCTCTTTTTGTTTAAGAGACGAGGTACCCTGAAATAAAAAATTGTTCCGAAGGAACCTTCTACCGGAGATTTAACATGGATACACGGTCCGAGCGATGACTTCCTTTCTATTCCTTAGTTCTTTTTTATAAGAAGAGTAGGTAGTGAAAGTGAAATGAAAAGGATGAATCCCTTCTTAGGAATCAATAAATTCTGTCAATTATTGTTCTGATATATCTATCTCATGAAAATTCTTTGGAATTGGAATACAAGAAGAAAAAAAATCTTTGTGGTAGAACAAAATATCTCTCATACCCCCTTCGAATAGATTCTTAGTTTTCGTTTCCAACGAAATGTCGCCGTGTTGGCTGGAAGGGTGCACTAATCCTTTGAATCCGGTACCAACCGGTATCATACCCCCCAGAACAACATTTTCTTTCAGACCCTTCAACCAATCGATACGACCTCGTAGAGCCGCCTTTGCTAAAACTCGAGCAGTTTCTTGAAAACTCGCTTCGGATATGAAACTTTGAGTATTCAGAGACGCCCTCGTTATTCCCAAAAAGACGGCTCGATAACAGGCCGCTTCTTCCAACGCACGCCCTGTTCGTTCCGCACGCAACAACCCAATTAGCTCGCCAGGTGAAAAAACATTAGACATTCCCTCTTCTGAAACCAACACTTTTGATGTTATTTGACGTACAATAATTTCTATATGCCTATTATGGATCTGCACTCCCTGGGATCGATAAACCCTTTGAATCTTATTAACCAAAGAAATCCGACTTTGCGATATGGTTAGCTCAGCGCCAATCAAGAATCCCCAAGGAATCCCAAGAATTCTTGTTATAGATTCGTTCCAACCCTCAACCCTCTTTTCTAAGTTCATTGATATTGAATCAACCGAACGCGCTTCTAAGACTTGTTCTACTTTTGGAAGACCCTGCGTTATATCACTAGATCTTGATTTTTCATATAGAAATGTAAGTAAAGGATCTCCTCCGTACATTATTTCTCCATAATGACCATGAACGGTTGCTCCCGGAATAGCCAAATAGGGCTTAGCAGATCTTATTACTAAAAAGTCAACATGAATAATCAGAACCTGGCCAGATTTTAGAGGCGTCCCATATTGAGATATAGATAGATTTTCACAAAAAAACTGTCCAAGGCTAATTATTGTTGATCTTTCGTCACAATAATCGTGATGGAGACAATACCAATTCGAATTGAATGGATTCCAAATCCTGTTACTGCATGGATCAGGATTATAAATCCTCCCATTTTCATCCATTAAAAAATATTGAAGTATTTGAAAATCCGCTTTTAGATTGTCAAGTAGCAAATATTTATTTATCAAGATCTGATTATGAGTTATTAAATAGTAAAATGAATAAAAATTCGCAATTTTAGGGACAACCCCTAAGGGACCAAATGAATTCCTAATTGGAAGTACGGAATCCCCTTTATTTGTATTTGATTTTTTTGTTAGATTCTTATATTTGAAATCGTCGAATGGGCCTATTCGAAAACAATTAGATGATGACAAAATTATCAAAGATTTACATTCCTTATTTCGATTCAACAACGTACGAATAGTTCCTTGCTGTTGGGTAAGCAATTGTTGAATCCTTGCCTTGGAATAAAAAGGATTGGTGCGATCTGCTCCATTAACCAGGATCAACTCGGACTCTGCCGGAGCATTCCTTTTTCTGGTATACGAAATAGGGGATTTCACTAAGTCCATTCTGATGAAATCTTGAATCAGATCATTTACCCTTATTTCAACAAAGGAAGCATGAATCTCCTCCATAGAAGAACCCTTTTTTTCTTGGCACCAATTCAATACTAAACAAGTTCGAACTAATTGAATATTTGTATGAGAAATTCCTCGAATTGGTTTGCCATTTCCACAAAGGATATAATTGACAACTCGAAGTTGCACATTATCCCTTTCCTGCAACGGATCCTGAGGGAAAAGCGTTGCGAAATTTATCCCATCCGCGATTTCATACCTAACTACGGGTCGAACTAAAACAAAATACCTTTTCTTAGCAGGGGCAATCCGTTCGACATAGCTCCAATTTTTCACTTTTTTTGATTCCTTTGAATTTTTTTTTTCCCTTCCGGGTGGTCTCAAGATACCGCTCTGCCAGGAGATCTTATCTGTCTCTCCGGGAAAATAAATATCTCCAGAAAATATTTTCAGTTCAATCTTTTTTGTTTTTTTCTCTACTTGGACCAATCCGCCTACTCGGCTTCTTGTTTTGAAAGTGATTTCTGTATCTACCCCAATAATACTATTATTTCGTACCATTACGGAAGACGATCCGGGTAAAATATGCACTTCCTCGGGAATGCAAAAAATTTGATCTATTTTCGTTTGGTATTTTGGCATTCTTCGATACTCAATCAAATCTTCTTTCTTTACGCTCGAACGCGCCTCGATAGTCCCATATTTAGTAATTCCCGAACTCTTTCTTCTGTATCGGGGATCGTCGAAATAAGCAAGAATACTATTTCTATGGAAAATCCCATTTATAGGTATTTCAATCGAGAGACCCGAGGGGGTTATTAGTTCTTTTTCTTGTCCTTGATTATATTGGAATGGAATGATGAATCGATTTCTTCTCCTCTTTGACAAGAAAAAGAAATCAGAATTCCCGTGGAGAATGGCAGTATATGTGAGATTACAAGGACCGTTGGGTATGATTCGACCAGGTCCTAAATAATCAAGAATCCTCTCCCCGTGTTTACCAAAGGGCTCTGAACTCAAAAATGTGTTATATCTTGCTTGATCATTAGGAACTAATAGATTAGAATTAGAAATGGATTTTCCTTCAGCAGAAAGAGAATGAACATTCATTTGATCCTGATCCTTGTGGAGTGAAACAGAGAGCATACTGGATCTGTACGGAACCCCCGATACTATCCATAAATGACTTGTTTTTGGTAAGAGATGAACATTACCATATGTATAGTCGGGTGCATGGTACACCGCGGTACTCCAATGCATTTCTCCCTCTGAGTCAGAATAAATATGTTTTCGAACCCTATCTTTCAAATTCAAGGTGGATGTTCCCGCGCGAATCTCCGCAATCACTTGTTCTGATTCTACATATTGATCATTTTGAACTAAAAGAAAACTTTTTGGTGGAATAGTCACATTATGTAGAATATCTTGATCCTCAATAGTTACATATAGGGCTATATAACATAGAAAAGCAGGATGACCATGACATGTACGTGTAGGATGAAGCAAATCCTGATTGAATTTGATTTTTCCATTAGAAGGGGCTCGTACGTATTCTGCAGTACCGCCTGTAAATACTCCACCAGTATGAAAAGTTCTTAATGTTAGTTGAGTCCCCGGTTCCCCGATAGATTGACCCGCAATAATACCTACCGCTTCTCCCAACTCGACCAAGTCGCCATGAGTGGGACTCCGACCATAACATAATCGACAGATCCAAGATGTACTCTTGCAAGTAAAGGGGGTTCGAATAGATATTGGCTGCGCTCCACAGGCTATGAATCGATTCACAAGTCCCCTACCAATATCTTGATTTCGGATGGCAATGCATCGGGAGCCTATATATACATCGTCTGCTAATACACGACCAATTAATGTTTGGATAAAAAATCTTTCTCTTATCATCCCATTTCGGGGACTTAGAGAAATACCTCGGAGAGTGCCACAATCTGTTCTACGCACAACAATGTGTTGAACTACTTCAACAAGACGGCGCGTGAGGTATCCAGCATCCGCTGTTCGTACAGCGGTATCCACAACCCCTTTCCGGGCTCCATAGCAGGAAATTATATATTCTGTTAAAGAGAGTCCTTCGCGTAAATTGCTTTGAATGGGTAAATCAATCATTTGTCCTTGGGGATCTGACATTAACCCTCTCATACCTACTAATTGGTGTACTTGAGATGCATTTCCTCTAGCTCCCGAAAAAGACATTATATGGACTGGATTAGAAGGATCGGTCATCCTAAAATTCAGATTCATTTCTTGGCGCAAGTATTCACTCGTAGAATACCATATCTCAATGGATTGACGTAATTTTTCTACCGCGTGTACACTCCCATACTGATGGTGTTTTTCCAAAAGAAAACTTTGTTGTTCAGCATCTTGGACTAGCCATCCCTTTGAGGGTATTGTTAAAAGATCATCAATGCCTAATGAAATGGAGGTAGCAGTGGCCTGCTGGAAACCCAGAGTCTTTACTTGATCCAAGATATGTGATGTATATGCCATTCCAAAGTGATCTATTAATCTGCTAATAAGTCGTTTCATGGCAGTTCCATCCATTTTTTGATTGTGAAAGACCAGATCGGCCCGTTCTGCCATAAGTACCTCCCTATTCCAATGAGTAAGATTGCACAATAAGTTTGAGTCAGTGATTCAAAGACTTCCTTTCCTCGATCGCGATTCGCGTAGAAATTCAGGAATTATGATACTAGTTGATTGATAGAGAGAGGCCCGAATCGAATTTCCACGGGCATGGATATCATATAATTGTACCCTATGAGCAAGCCCGGTAAAACCCTTGTAAAGCTTCTTCTATTTCTCGATAAAAAGAAATATGACCAAGAGTGGTTCGAATATCTATACAAAGCATTTCTTTTTTGACATTTCTTACTATCAGATAGTGCCCATAAATCTCATCATAGGTACCCAAAGATTCAAATTGAACTTCGATAGGAACTTCTCTTGATGCAATGACGCGTTGATCTAGTCGCCACCGGAGCCACAAGGGACTATCTAAATTGATTCGTTTCTGCCGATAAGCCCCAAGTGCGTCATAGGAACTACAAAAATAGGGTTCTTTTGTATACTTATAGCTATTTTCGTCAATTTTTTCATTTTGATAGTTTCTCCGATTACATGGATTATACCTATTTGCACAAATACCTCGAGGATTCCCAATTGTTAATAGATACAGGCCCATAAGCATATCTTGGGTTGGTACGGAAATGGGATCTCCAATAGCCGGAGACAGGAGATTCATATGAGAAAACATAAGTAAACGAGCCTCTGCTTGAGCTTCTAAAGATAAAGGTAGATGAACAGCCATTTGATCCCCATCAAAGTCTGCATTAAACCCCTTACAAACTAATGGATGTAAAAAAATAGCACGCCCTTCCACTAAAATGGGTTCGAATGCCTGTATGCCTAATCTATGCAAAGTAGGTGCTCTATTTAGCAATACAGGATGTCCCTGCATAACTTCTTGAAGTATTTCCCAGACAATTGGTTCTTTTTCCAGAATTTTACTTTTTGCAACGTCTATGTTGGAAGCAACGCGTTGTCTGATTAGACCACGAATTACAAATGTCTGGAAAAGCTCTATTGCTATTTCGCGAGGCAATCCACATCTATGTAATGAAAGTGAAGGGCCCACGACAATGACAGAACGCCCCGAATAATCCACCCGTTTACCAAGCAGAGTCTGTCGAAATCTTCCCTCTTTGCCCTTAATTAGCTCTGAAAAAGACTTGTAAACTTTATTATGACTGTCCCTGATTGGTTGTCCGCGGAGCCCATTATCAAGAAGTGTATCCACGGCTTCCTGTACTAATTTTTCCTGACACCTGACTAAGTCCCTCGGCGTAAATCTACTTGGTATTAATAGATCGATAAGAGTATTGTTCCGAAAAAGAACTCTTCTATAAAGTTCATTAATATCCGAATTCATTTGTTTACCCTCCTCTAGCTGAAAGAGTGGTCTCAATTCGGGAGGAAGAACCGGTAATAGACACAAAACCATCCGTTCTGGTTCTACATTTGTTCGAATAAAATGCTTAGCTAATTCCATGCGTCTAACCAAAAAAACCTTTCTTCTTCCAATTTTTCTCTCTTTCCATTCATTACCGGCGGGCCCTTCGCCCCCTAAGTCTTTCCATTCGACCAATGAAGAATCTCTAATAAGTCCCAAATCCAGATCGGCTAATTGTTCTCTGATAGCACCTGCCCCAGTCGAGATTTCTCTATTTCGAAATCTATCGAAACCTTGAGTAGTAAAAAAAGGTGGGATGCTGTATTTCCAAGATTGTATTTCGTATTCGAATGAACCTCGTAATCGTAAGAAAGTGGGTTTTTTAGCAACAGGCCTCGCAAAGGAAAAATTGGGATAGGTTCCTATAGGATTTCCCCCCCTTCAAAATCGGACGTGAGGGTTTCCTCTCATCCGGCTCAAGTAGTTACGCCAAATAACGATAAAGGGGGGCTCTCGCTTTCCCATTTTTTTTTTTCTAGAAAACCCCAACAAGATCTACTCCTTACTCAAGTTTCCGGTGAGGACCAACCAACATTTCATTAATACATCCTTCCTTTTTATTTCTATTTTATGAATTCCTGATTCGGCAATTTAGGACATAAATGAAATGGGAAATTATTGAGTAGTCTACTTCCCTTCGAATGAGGAATCCCCTTCTTAAAAGAATACCTCGGAACTCAGAAGGAATTTACTTGTCTATGTATCGTTCTGTTCGATCTTTTAGGTCCCTACTTAACCTCGACGGTTATGTCATGATTTAAAGCCTATATGCGATAGATAGGCTTTCGCAACCATGCCATATTTGTTTACTTGAAGAGAAATTCTTTCTATATGGAATGATTAATTCCACGTAAAGAAGTCTTTTTAACGAGGTACAACTAGCAATTCCTATTTATCTGTTATGGAATCAACCATAGATCAATTCCCCTTATTTTGAGAGTATTGAATACACCCATAATAGGATTCTGAGTTTCATGCTGCTCCTCCCAAGAGACATGTCAGAGCTGGGGCATCCCAATGAGATTGAACGGGATGACAGTTTCTTATTCCGAATCTGTAAAATCAAAATTTCGATCAAATCACACATCGCAGTATACGAGGCCCTCTAATTCTTTAAGCGGTTTATCTAAAAGATTCGCGATATAACTAGGAAGACGTTTCAAATACCACACATGAGTTACTGGGCATGCCAGTTTAATGTATCCCATTTGATATCGTCGTACCCGAGTATGAACAAACTCGACTCCACATTGTTCGCAAAATTTCGGTTCTTCTTTTGTATCTCTGATTACTCGATAATTTCCACAAGCACAAATTCCACTTTTTATAGGCCCAAAAATTCTTTCACAAAACAATCCATCCTTTTCCGGTTTATTGGTTTTGTAATGATAAGTATGGGGTTTTGTCACCTCTCCAACCACCTCTCCATTAGGTAGGATTTTATTAGCCCAGGCAATTATTTGTTGAGGAGAAACTGATCCAATTCGAAGTTGTTGATGTTTATATCGGTCGATCATAGAAGAAAAATTCTGATTCATTCCAATCAAACTTCCTTCCTATTAATCTGGAAGTTCTTCTCAGATACAAGGAAATGGTTCATTTCTAGAGCCAAAGATCGTAGTTCTCGAACTAGCAATCGAAAAGATTCTGGAGCATCCTTCTCTGGCTTAGCTATCCTTCCTCCATTGATCGTAGTATCAAGTACTTCCTGACGAGCTCGAACATGATCAGATTTATAAGTAAGCATCTCTTGTAAGATATGAGCAACACCAAATCCCTCTAGAGCCCAAACTTCCATTTCTCCTACCCGCTGTCCCCCTTGTTTGGCTCTTCCTCTAAGAGCTTGTTGTGTAACAAGCGCGTACTTTCCAGTGGAACGCCCATGGATTTTATCATCAACTTGATGAATTAATTTCAAGATATAGGCCTTTCCTATTAAAACAGGTTGTTCGAAAGGATCCCCCGTTCTTCCATCAAATATTCTGCTTTTTCCCGGATATTCGGGTTCAAATACCCATGGATTCGCTGTTCGCTTACCGGCTTCATATAATTCAGAAAACACGAGTTTTCTCGAAGCCTCTTGCTCATATCTCTCATCAAAGGGCGCTATTCGATAATGCCTGTCTAGCAGATCCCCCGCTAACCCGAGCGAACACTCAAATATCTGCCCTACATTCATTCGTGAAGGTACTCCTAATGGATTGAAGACCATATCAACAGGTGTTCCATCTTGCAGATAGGGCATATCTTGTATAGGCAAAATTTTGGAAATGATACCTTTATTCCCATGCCTTCCTGCTACTTTATCACCTACTTTGATTGCACGTTTCTGTGAAATATATACACGAATCGTTTCTGGATTATAACTGTAACCCCCTTTTTTATGGACCCATCTCACATCAATAACTCGACCTCTGCTACCTATGGGTAATTTTAGACACGTTTCCTTTGTGGTGGATACCGGAATACCAAGTATGGCTCGTAATAATCTAGCTTCCGGGGCAGATGAGGATTCTTTCGCCATCTGCGGCGTTAATTTGCCTACTAAAACATCGCCCGTTTCTACCCAAGAGCCCAGCATCACAATTCCACTTTTATCTAAATTGCGAAGTAAATGGGCCTCTAAGTACGGTATGTCATTAGTGATTCTTTCGGGACCTTGGCTTGTCACATGAATCTGAATTTCATATTTCCGTATATGAAAAGAAGTATAAATATCTGCATATACCAGACGTTCGCTAATGAGTACTGCATCCTCAAAATTGTAGCCCTCCCAGGGCATATAAGCCACTAATATATTTTTTCCTAAAGCGAGTTCGCCGCCAGTTGTAGCAGTACCCTCCGCTAAAATTTGTCCTTTTTTAATGCATTTACCCCGCGGAACCCGGGTTTTTTGATGCATACAAGTATTTTTGTTGGAACGTTGATACCTAAGCAAGGGAATGCTTAGAGTGTCTCCATTACCTGATAAAATGATCTTGTCAGTATTGGCATAAATGACCTTTCCCCCGTGTTCGGCTATAACGGAAACCCCCGAATCTAGAGCCACATGGCCTTCTAACCCAGTTCCAACAATGCACTTCTCGGATCGAGAAAGCGGAACTGCTTGACGTTGCATATTAGAACTCATTAAAGCCCGATTCGCATCATTGTGCTCGACAAAAGGAATGAGGGAGGCTCCAATAGAAAAATATTGGAAGGGAAAAATGCTTCGAAGCTGAATCTCTTCCCATGCAATAGTCAGGAATTCTTGACGGTATCGAGCCGGAACACCCTGCTCTTCCGTAATACCACGATTTACTGCTAAAGAATTTCCTGACGTTACCATATAGTATTCATCCAGACTTGGGGATAAATAAAGCACCCGCCCCTTTTTTGATCTCTCAGAAATTTCATAAAACGGTCTTTCTAAAGATCCCCAATGACCAAGCCTCGCATGAATTGCTAAGGATCCAACGAGTCCAACATTGATTCCTTCAGATGTATCAATTGGGCAAATACGCCCATAGTTACTAGGATGGATGTCTCGTATCCGAAAACTAGCAGTTCGCCCTGTCAACCCCCCAGGACCCAAATAACTGAATTTTCGCCCATGAACTATTTGTGTCAATGGATTTGTTTGATCAAAAACTTGAGATAGGGGGTGTAGGCCAAAAAAGGATTCATAAGTGGTTGTTAATAGAGTTGAAGTTACCAAATAATGAGGAGTTGGTATCCTTTTTTGCTTAATTGCTCCACCTAGAGTTTTTCGAACCGCATATTCTAAACGAACCATAGCCACTCCGAATTGATCCTGTAAAAGATCCCCTACAGAACGAATACGTTTATTTTTCAAGTGATTCATATCGTCAAGCGTACCCATTCCAAATTTCATTCCGATCAAGTGATCCGCAGCTGCCAATACATCCCGTGGTAACAAAAATGTAATGTTCTGAGGTATATCAAGATTCAATCTCCGGTTCATATTTCGTCGCCCAACCCTTCCTAATTCACATCTTTGTTGAAAAAATTTCTTTTGTAATTCCTTACATAAGGACTCAGAAAATACTGGGTCCCCGCCGACACAAGCAAATTGTTGATAAAATTCCAAAATAGCATTTTCTTTTGACCCCATTTTTTTTTTCTCCTTATCATTCGGAAAAGACACGAAAATTTCTGGGTAGCAAACATTTTCTAGAATTTCTCTTAGATTCGAACCCATAGCTGATGATGGGACTAGAATAGATATTTTTTGTTTCCTACTCACGCGCGCCCATATCCGTGCTTTTCTATCAATCTCTAATTCTGATCTTCCTCCCCAATCTGATATTATGGTAGCGGTATAGACCGAAATTCCGGTATAGTCCAATTTTGAACGGTAATAAATACCGGGACTTTGCACTATTTGATTGATCACTATTCTGTATATTCCATTTACTATAGAGGTTCCCAGGGAATTCATGAGAGGAATGTTTCCAATAAATAGGTTTTGTTCTTGCGTATCCTTGCCGGTTTTCCAACTTAAGCCTGCGGGTACATATAATTCCGAACAATATGTGAGTGATCCATGCACAGCATCTATTTCTTTTATTAAAGGCTCTTGCAATTGATATCTTTCCACAAATAATTGAAATTCCATTTCTTGATCTCTATCCTCAATTTTTGGAAACTTATCAAATTCTTCCATCAAACCCTGATTGATGAACCTACAAAATCCCTCAAATTGTATCTGACTAAACCCAGGTACTGTGGACATTCCCTCGTTTGTATCTCGAAGCATCTTTACTTTTGTTTCCTATTTATCAAAAAAATCCCATTCATTGGCTCATTCTTCATCGAACCATATGGATCGATCTAGCAATGATGGACTGGATATTCTGTTTACTGAATCACATAAAATCTTATTTTAAACAACTTCATATATATATGGAATATCTAAAATATGAGCGGAGAAAGAAAGAAAGAGAATTTTCTACTCAAATTTGAATTTGCAAGAGATAGAAATAAATGGAAATGGCTTGAGAAAATAAAACATTCCCGAACAAAAAAAAATTCTGCCACTTAGACTTATATTAGGGAATCTTGTATAGATGAATAGAAAAGTAATAATAGAATAGAAAAAGGGATGCTATTTCTATCTATTATGATATTATGAGCCCGCTGGATACCAAAAAAGTAAATGGACTCAGGATTTTTGATCCCTGCTCTATCTATGAATGCAATAAAGGCAGAAATGATCCGCAGAGAAGAGATAGGGTGTGTTTCTTAGTTGAATTCGTGGAATCCAATTGGAGTGCGCAAGAGGAACTGTATTTAGTAAGAACACGCAGCTATTTAGCTATCCCTATAATCGCCTATCCAAATTCTACTTACTTTGGCAACCGCGCTATATATCCTAATTTCTATTGGATATTCAATAGATTCAATCTTCGAATCCTCGTCGCAAGGATTGACAGTCTTTGAAGAACGGAAGCACGGCCATTCCCTTAATCGCTTTCTAGGAATATCATATATAAATAAGATATCTAATTAGGTATATCTGCGTAATAATTTTTGTTATATGGTTGACATATACACATAATTCTTGTTATTATTGTAAGTGAAAAGGATTCAATTAGTGAAAATAATTGGCACTGATGGGTTGTGTCTCAATTTTATTGTCTTATGACACTAAGGAAAGGCTATTTGAGATAAAAAAAAAAACAAAACTTTCATGAATTCACAGTCTATAGTTAATGGTTCCAATTTTCCTTTCTTTTGAATTTCTGTGACAGAAAAGAAAATTTGGCTTTTCTGTTTTCTCTTTCAATAAAAAACAAAAAAAAAGAAAAAGGGTTTTGAGATTTATTAGAAAAGGCATAAGGAGAATGGGATTCATCGAATCCAATAAAAAATGTAAAAAATGCCAATCTCCCTATATTTTTCGTTTTGGCGGCATGGCCGAGCGGTAAGGCGGGGGACTGCAAATCCCTTTTCCCCAGTTCAAATCCGGGTGTCGCCTGACCAATAAAAACTCGAAATGCCTTTCTTGATAGCAGACAAATGACCCAATTCTTGCCCAGCAAAAGCAGAGGAAAAGGGCTAGAACTTAGAACTGCCAATACTTATTCAATTTTCAGAATAGGGGCTTTTCTATTTTATAAAAGGCTGTCAATCCTTGCGACGAGGATTCGAAGGAGGATTATGGTATAGAAGAACTCGGCTGTGAGGACTTACATTAATAGTGTAGTCTATACTGACTGAGCCTTGAATTAGATAGTGAAACGGGGAATCAAACAAATTCAGTATAAGAACTTGTTATGGGTAGATTTATTGGATTGCTTCATCAATAACCTTCCTTCGGTTAGAATTCCTTTTTGCCTCTGCGCCATCGATCGAGTTGATTATTATTAGTGATCAATAAGGGGAGAATATCTTCATATTCTATAGAGATAGAGATAGGGGACATAATTCATATGGATATAGTAAGTCTTGCTTGGGCTGCATTAATGGTAGTCTTTACATTTTCCCTTTCACTCGTAGTATGGGGAAGAAGTGGACTCTAGAGTAACGGCTAATTGAGTTGAGTAATCGAACTTTATCAATAGTCTCTTTCATAGATCATTCTCCAAAAGCGTTTTTTCAATTAATAAAAAAAAAGGAGATCCTTTTTCCAAATTAGAAATGCAAGATATGAAGAATATCTTTTTAATCAAAGAAATATTTGAAATATTTCAATTCATCCCATGTTCCTATTTTGATGAACTCTAGCCACTAGCTATTAACAGAATCAGATATGGATATTACAATGAGTAAAAACCCGCCCCCTTTTTTATTTGTTTCCCTCTTTATTGCTCAAGCATTTAGACTCTTAGAAATGAGAAATCATATTGAATTTACGCTTTATTGACTCAGTCCATATCATGGTTCACACGTTAGAAATAGTTGGAATCTACTACGATTTTTCTCAATCTGTCTGAACAATTTCCCATAGAATTGCTTGACTCATCTCTTAATGGTCCATTTTGCTTTGTCAGATTGATTGAGAAAAAGGGGATTACTCGCTTTCTTTTTTTTTTCTAGAATTTTATTCGGTATATGCCCAGACCTTCCTCTATTGATTTGATTTCTTCGACAGCTCCCTGGGTCCCTCCCTATTGGAAAAAATAAGAAACCGAGTAATTAGAGCCGCAACGCACGACATATAAGACATAAGAGTCAAAGCGGACATTCGGTTATCTCGGATTGGTTGGAATCACGACAAATCAAATGGATGGATCAAAAAACTCGAATTCTTAGGATATTATGTCAGAATTGGGGGTGACTTTTTATATATACATTAGACATATGTGATTTTTATGTACCTGGATGAATATCCATATTATAGATGGATCCATATTCAATAGGAAATGAATCCTATATTATATATATTTCTACAGCCGAATCATCAGTCTCACTTTCTAGAATATAGAATAATAGACATTTAGTATGGTAGAAAGAAATAGATCTATTTCTTTCTACCATACTATCTATCGGATTTCATATACTATAACTGTTGATTCTAGTCCGCTCATTTAAGACTAGAGATTTAAATCTCCTTTCATTTATTCCATCAATTGATAAGGACTAAGAAGCCGGGCTTGATTCAAATTAATCCTTTTGACTGACCGTTTTTACGTAAATGATAAGTAAAAAAGCCGTAGGGATTAGAATGAACAATGCAGTAGCAATAAATGCGAGAATATTTACTTCCATAATTTGATTTTATCATTTTTTTTTTATTTCATAATAACTCGGGATCTAATCCCATAGAGAGTCTAAATCTTTTGTCTCTCACTTCGATAGTATGCAATTCCCCCCGATGGTATTAAATTGGATCAATGTCATGAATAACAATATCTCAGCTATCAAATCAATTTTTCATCAAGAATTGAATAGTATAACATAGGAAGATCTTTGATACATACGCAATAAAAAATGGAATTCCTGATCCAATCAAGAATCCTCTTTGGTTTTTCATTCTTTGTTCCTTTTATTTTCTATACCCCCCCGTCTTCTTTATAGAATCATATAACGACCATATGACCTATCTTACACTTCCGTTGATCACAAACCCAATCAATATTGTAGAAGTGAAATGGAAATAAAGAGGGAATTCCGTTCGAAACTTTGTTTTTTATGACCCAATTTCCTTATAAGACAAAGAGGTTTGATAAGGACGGATCCCAATAGAAAAGATCCAATACTTTGACAAATTGACTGTTTTGTAATTTGTTCTTTCTTCCATAGGACCTTTCAAATAGGAAGAAAAAGGATTATCCATTCCCTCACTAAGCTAAGTCTGGTAGATCCTTGTTTGATCTTTCTTTTAGTAATACCCCCTTTTTCGGTCCTAGAACAGATATATAATATGAAAAATTCAATATGAATTGAGAGTGCGATAGATTATTTCCAATTAGAAATTGATTTTCTATAAACTTGAAACTCGGAGTTAGGGGGAGTGGGGGTACTTTGAACCTTTCAAGCATTCCGCCGGGTTAACTATGTGAAAGTGGGGTTGATTTTGTATCGTACAAAAACAAAATATGAATCCTAATTGGTGTCTGTGCTCCTGTAAAACATATGTTTATTCTATAAAATGGAATAGGGGCAAGCGAAAAACCCAGACAAGTACGGCATTTCCCGGAATCCTTAATTGAATAGGGTGCTACCAATAATTGTAGCAATCTAAATAGGTCTCTCCCACATCCCATCAATCGGTACGGTACAAATTGAATGACTTGAAATTACCAAAAGGCAAAGGAAAGCAAAAAAGAAATAAGGACCCAGCACCGGGAAGGAGATCCTGCTCCGTGTCCCTCTTCACAGAAAATAGAGAGATGAATTGATGGATTCATCAGATTCTAGGTCGGGACTGACGGGGCTCGAACCCGCAGCTTCCGCCGTGACAGGGCGGTGCTCTGACCGATTGAACTACAATCCCAGATAAATAAGGCGTGGGGCCTACATATTTTGAACGGTTTCATTCAATCAAACAAGTTCAGTTCTATCTAGAATCATCGTATTCTAAGAGAGAAAGGGGTGATATATTACTATCAATCTCCATGCGAATATTGATTTTAGAGGGAACGAAACAGGTTGCTAGTAATCCTATTGGTTGTTTGTCAAATCGCGTCAAATCGATTGATAATAGCTATTTTTTTTTTTACTTCTTTCTAGTTTCAGATGCTTCGGGAGAACAAATCAAATTGGAAATAATCTCATGATGGATCGGCGAATTTTTGGGCCGAGCTGGATTTGAACCAGCGTAGACAAATTGCCAACGAATTTACAGTCCGTCCCCATTAACCACTCGGGCATCGACCCAGGAAGAATCAATTCGAAACTTATTGATAATCCATGAGCAACTTCCTCTCATAGTACCCTACCCCCAGGGGAAATCGAATCCCCACTACTTCCGTGAAAGGGAAATGTCATCCACCTTTTGACCATGGGGGCATACCTGCTCGGATCGCCACCATACTATGCTCATTCATAGTATGAACAGTTTTTTGGAATTGTCAATAGAATCTAATGGTGTGACTAAATCCCACAAAGCTTTCTATCTTTCGCGATTCCTATCTATTTTCCTCTTCACTCACCTTTGATGAACAACCCTTACTTCATTATATTCTAATGAGGTAATGCTCTAATACCCCAGGAACTTATTTGTACCGCTAAAAATAGGAAACACCTCTCTTCAACTTTTACTCATCAATTCACGTATTATTTTATTATAGTAAGATATGCCTCTCTCTATCTCAGACTAAGACAGGAGATAAGGAAAGGATAGAAAATCGAAAATTGATAGATAGTTAAGTGTAGTTCCGGATAAAAGTTCCATGTATTCATCACATGATTCGATGAAACATCAAATAGAATAAAATCTCTTGGATCTATAGTTGAATTCTGTATCAAGTAATTGAATCTCGCTCGGATGGGATTCAATAAAAAAGCAATTAATTAGTCTTATCCATCCCATACTTCCTCAAAAATTCTTGTTTCTGAATGAGACGAG